TTCATTAATAATAGTTAAAAATCTAGTCCGTATATTATTCCATGAACCCCCCGAGTGGTCAGAAGACTTCGCGGATTTGAAGAAAGAAGTATATGTTATATGCGACCATGAGGGGAAGGCAGCTTCCCACACAGAATGGCCAAAAGAATGGCTTACAGACGGTATTGAGATAAAGGTCTTCTTTCCTTTTACCCTTAAACCTTGGCACAACAAAGAATACGATAAGGTCCCAAAAGAGGATGTTTGTTTTTTAAACATACTCGGAATGGAAACAGAATACATTTATGGGCGTCCCCGAAAAAAACCTCCATTTTTGAAACCCGTTTTAAAAGAACTAAAAAAAAAAATTAGAAAATGGAAAAACAAGTTGAAGTCTTTTGTACTTAAACTGAGTTTAAAAAAAGGAACAGAATCTTTTCCAAACGTCTCAAAAGAAACAAAAGAAAGAGAAAGATCTGAATTGAGTGAAACTAAAAAAGAAAAAGATTTGATAATGAGTAATCAGATGATTGACGAATCGTCCGTTCCAATTGAATTTAGAGATTCGATAGATTATTCATTCACAGAACCAAAGATGATTGACGAATCGTCCGTTCCAATTGAAATTTTAGATTTGGATTTGATAGTAGATTATTCATTGACAGAACAAGAAATGAAAAATCTGACTAATAGAACAAGCACAATCCGAAATCAAATAGATAAAATGAGAAAATTTCAGGAGGAACTATTATTAACTCCAGAAGTGAATATTATTAGTTCTAATAAACCAAGCTTTCCTCAGAAACTAGTACCATCAATAAAAAAAATTTTGCAGAAATTAAAAAGAAGAAATGCTCGATTAATGCATAAATTCTATTATTTTATAAGATATTTGATGCAAAGGATATACATCGATATCATTGTACGTATCGTGTTGATTTTCCAACTCAATACAGTACTTTTTTATAAAAATTTCTATAAGTTTTTTCTAAAATACGTTTCCCCTTGCACAAATAAACTAAAGAAACCAAGAAAGTTTATTTCGATTATACAAAATTCGCTTTCTTATATTAAGAATGAAAATTCAAAAATTCTTTGTGACTTATCCTCCTTGTCCCAAGCCTATGTATTTTACAAATTATACCAAACCCGACTTATTAAGTTATCTGAGTTAAGATATGCTCTTCAATATCACGGAACATCCCTTTTTCTTAAGAATGAAATAAAGGATTTTTTTGAAGCAGAAGAAATATTTCATTCTGAATTAAAACATAAAAATCTTTTGAATTCTGGAATGAAGCAATGGAAAAACTGGTTAAGGATTCATTATCAATATGATTTATCTCCGATTAGATGGTATCACTTAGTACCCCAAAAATGGCGAACTAAAGTCAATCAACAACGTATGGATGAAAATAAAGATTTAAACAAAGGGGATTCTGATGAAAAAACAGACCAATTAATTCATTCCAAAAAATTAAATGATTTTGAAGCCAATTCCTTATCGAATAAAAACTATTATAACTTTCAAAAATGGTATAGATATGACCTTTTTTCATCTAAATCTATTAATTATGAAGATAAGAAGGATTCATATATTTATGTACCGCCCCCATGTATAAATAAAAAAAAAGAAGATATTTCTTATAATTACAATATATATAAACGTAGAATATTTGATCTACCAGAAGGTTTTCTGGGGTTCAAGAATTTTGAAGGTTTTATGTCTTTCAAGATTCCTATAGGACAATTTTCTATTATGAATCCGGAGATATTTCCAGATCGCAAATATTTTGATGGGATGCTTTTCCCTTTTTGTCTTAAAAATAAAGTCGATATTGAGTCCTGGATCGATATCGAAACAAATGATAGTCAAAATATTACTCCTAGAGTTAATAAAAATAGAGTTAATAAAAATTATCAACTATTTGATTGGATGAGAATGAATGAAAAAATACTAAGTCATCCCACCTCGACTCATCATCATCCACTTTGGTTCTTACCAGAAGTGGTCCCACGTTATAAAAAATATAAAAAAAGATTGTGGACCATACGAACCAAATTCCTTCTTTTCAATTCCAATGGATATGTAACTTTTATGGAAAATATAAACCTAGAAAATTTATATATGGAGACTTATCCTTATAACATGAAAAAAGACGTTCTTCGGAAAAGAGTTAAAAAAAAAACTACGAAAAAGGACTTCAACATCAGCGTGGACGCACAGCAGGACTGTGTCGAAGAGGGGTATCCATATTGTCAAGTGTTCAGCGATTTGGATGATATCCTAGAGGCTTATATCGAAAGGGATACTGTAGTGCTTAAACTGAAAAAGAAACATCGAAAACGCAGTGCTCTAGCCTTTCTTCGAGGGGAATCTGTGGATCTGGATTTTACGGAGTTTCGGGGGGAGCTAGTTTTTAGGCAATGGAAAAGTCAAGGGGTAATAGATGTCGAAGGGATTGCAACGACTAGACATAATAAGGAACAATTTATTATCTATCAAATGATAAATATTGCATTACTTCATAAGAGTAAGTCTCCATGGCCTCTGCTTCATAAGCCTAAGAGGACGCCCCAAAATCCTCCAAGATACATACACGCAGAAAACTATGTTTGGAGTATTTGGCTTAAAGAGCGTAAAAAAAAAAAAAGAGAGAAAAATTATTCTGATTTGTTTGCTCCTGAAAAAATTTTATCCACTAAACGGCGTAGAGAATTAAGAATTCTAATTTCTTTCTATTCGAAAAATGGAAATGTTATACAGAAAAATCCAGTATTTTGCAAATACGTAAAAAACTGTGGTGAAGTTTTGGATAAAAGCAAAAAAGAGAAAAAGAAAATAAAAAAATTAAAATTATTTCTTTGGCCTAATTATCGATTAGAAGATTTAGCTTGTATGAATCGATATTGGTTTCATACCAATAATAGCAGCCGTTTCAGTATGCTAAGGCTATATATGTATCCACCATTGTTTCGTTTGCTAAGGCTACCTTGGGCAAATCCATACACTTTCTCTATCTGATATATGAAACAAAAAGATGCATAGGTGCATTGAATTTGCATTCCATTCTCATACCGGAATACAAATTCAATGCACCTATCAATACCGATTAGGTCTATAAATGAATCAAGAGAATCCTTTTTTTTTTTTTAGGTTAAAAATATTTCCTTTTTTTTTTTTAGTGTCAAAATATACCATCCTTTCATATTCGTATTCGAATCAAATTGAAAATTGGATTGATTAACTTTATTTAATAAAATGAAAATTATTTCATAAAATTAGTTGAGAAAATTCGGAGTTCATAAAGAAATTAGATTATTGTATATACAAAATAAAAATAACTAACATTATTCTTACTGATTGGTAAAATTCATTTATTTCAAAAAGAAAAAAAAAAGACGATAGGAGTATTTCTTTTATGGTAAAAAATTCATTGATTTCCGTTATTTCACAAGAAGAAAAAGAAGAAAACAAGGGGTCTGTTGAATTTCAAGTAGTTAGCTTCACCAATAAGATACGAAGACTTACTTCCCATTTGGAATTCCACAGAAAAGACTATTTATCCCAGAGAGGTCTACGTAAAATCCTGGGAAAACGACAACGACTACTGTCTTATTTGTCAAAGAAAAACAAAGTCCGTTATAAAGAATTAATTAGTCAGCTAGATATCCGGGAATCAAAAACTCGTTAATTTGAAAAGTCACTTGAATTATTTGATTTATTAGATCTTGAATTTTAATGAACTTCTTTTCGTTTTGAGCAATTCATGAAAGAATGAATCGAGGAATAACCTATGAATGTAACAACTACAAGAAAAGACCTCATGATAGTCAATATGGGACCTCACCACCCATCAATGCATGGTGTTCTTCGGCTCATCCTTACTCTAGATGGTGAAGATGTTATTGATTGTGAGCCGATATTGGGTTATTTACACAGAGGGATGGAAAAAATTGCGGAAAACCGAACCGTTATACAATATCTGCCTTATGTAACACGTTGGGATTATTTAGCGACTATGTTCACAGAAGCAATAACCGTAAATGGACCAGAACAGTTGGGGAATATTCAAGTACCTAAACGAGCCAGTTATATCAGAGTAATTATGTTAGAGTTAAGTCGTATAGCCTCTCATCTCTTATGGCTTGGCCCTTTTATGGCAGATATTGGTGCACAGACTCCCTTTTTCTATATTTTCAGAGAAAGAGAATTAGTATATGATCTATTTGAAGCTGCCACCGGTATGAGAATGATGCATAATTATTTTCGTATCGGAGGAGTAGCGGCCGATCTACCTTATGGATGGATAGATAAATGTTTGGATTTCTGTGATTATTTTTTAACAGCAGTTTCTGAATATCAAAAACTTATTACGCGGAATCCTATTTTTTTAGAACGAGTTGAGGGGATAGGCATTATTGGTAGGGAAGAGGCGATAAATTGGGGTTTATCAGGACCGATGCTACGAGCTTCCGGAATCCAATGGGATCTTCGTAAAGTTGATCGTTATGAATGTTACGACGAATTGGATTGGGAAATCCAGTGGCAAAAAGAAGGAGATTCATTAGCTCGTTATTTAGTCCGAATCGGTGAAATGACAGAATCTATAAAAATTATTCAACAGGCTCTGGAAGGAATTCCAGGGGGGCCTTATGAAAATTTAGAAATCCGATGCTTTGATAGAGAAAAGGATCCAGAGTGGAATGATTTTGAATATCGATTCATTAGTAAAAAACCTTCTCCTACTTTTGAATTGCCGAAGCAAGAACTTTATGTACGAGTTGAAGCCCCAAAGGGAGAATTGGGAATTTTTTTAATAGGAGATCCGAGTGGTTTTCCTTGGAGATGGAAAATTCGCCCGCCAGGTTTTATCAATTTGCAAATTCTTCCTCAGTTAGTTAAAAGAATGAAATTGGCTGATATTATGACGATACTAGGTAGCATAGATATCATTATGGGAGAAGTAGATCGTTGAAATGATAATTGATACAACAGAAGTACAAGATATCAATTCTTT